CCATAGTTTTATATTCTAGTTTCCGGTTATGTCTCCGAGCTGGATTCTTTTTATTTAAACCTAGACGGAACGCACCTCGCCTCGATGTTCGGTGTTCTCTGGACAAAAAGGATGTCGACCAGATAAGATATGGGCGTGCAGATGGGCCCGAGTCCAGATAGAAATGGTTGTGAGGGTTAGTTGAGGAATCTAAGTGATTAGTCATCCTACCCTTATTCCTATCTGTATCGTTTCCCTATGAGGAGCCGAAATCGAAAAGGATTCACTTTCGATGTCAACTTACTTCGAATATAGCACAGTGGTAAGCCTTCTATTTTACAGAGGTTTGTGCACGTTCGAATATGGTGGAGTTAGTTAGTTAAGGGTTCGTCGAGCGTATAAGCTATCGTTAGTCGTTGAATATCGAAGTTTCCGCTCATGTATGGGCTCCTTCAACTACCACCACGAATGCAACAATAGACCTTCAATGCGCGAGCTATGGGCAAGCTCGCAGGCCCGGTGCCGGTGTAAGTCGCGGAACTCATTCATATAACACCTTTCAACCCATGACTTGCTACTAAAAAGCACCCTGGACGTACTAAGATAGACCTACATACCAGTAGCCAGAAAGGCAGGTCGACTCAGGCTGTACTCATAAACGCGTTAGGAAGAATTCAAGGCTTCGCTGCTAATAGGAATAGCTTCACAAGCTTTTGTATTCTTTGCATAAGTAAGCATGCGTGCATGCTCATGCTAGAAATGCAATACCGGTCTCAGCCTTTCCACAAAAGAAAGAAATGACTCGCGCTACATGCACCTTCCGACCAAACAAGGCGCTGCTTCTTCTAACTAACTAATAGTGTTGAGATATCTTAAGTAACTTAGTGCAAAATAAAAAAAAAAAAATGAAAAACTTATCTGAAATTAGATACGAGGCCAGACAAAGAAAGACCAATCTCGCTGTCAAAGTCAGACCGAGCAGTCTAAGATTGAATAACCTGCAAACCTCATAAACTAGAACTAGTAAGTTTTCTTGTCTCTTCATTATGAGAGAGATTCTTTTTCTTTTATCAGCTCGGAAGTCTATGCTATCTAGATATTCTCTTAGCCAATTCATATCATTTCCGGGAGAAGCATTCCACCGATTGAAGTGAAAAGGTATCACACAGGGGGGATTCGGGTAGATATAGATTTAACTATATAGGATAGCGATTTCACACGAAAGGCGGCCAAAGATGTAATAGGAAAAAATTCCTTTGGGAAAGATCAGCGTTACGATCTGGATTCTAATTTTTTAAAATCTTGACAATCAAATTAAACTTCTTCAAGAAGAAGAATCCTTGTGAACATCGCCTTGGGCAGAGCCCTTCTAGCATCGCTTATTCCGGAAAGCCTTCAAAGATCGGAGTGCTTCACTGGAAAATACTTTTTCTACTGCAGAGGAGATCCCGCATCTGAATCTGAGAAGGAGAGTCTCACCCCTCGGGGTGGCTTACTCATTTCTCTTTTCATTCCTTCTCTCCTTATCTCTTTAGCCCAGTTCCAGGGAAATTCTTTATGAATAAATAAAATATCCAGTAGCAAAGCAATGAGAATACCTTGAGAAGAATTCATCCCTCCACTGTCTACTGGAAGGCGGTCGTGCCAGATTGAAGGTGCAGATGAAGAAGACGGTGCTCTTAGCTCGAAAGGTGGAAGTCACAAAAGAATCATAGCTCTATGGATTGTCTCTCGTCCCAGCCTCACCTTGCGAAATCTTATTTGTTATAATGCTTTCCTTATTCCTATACTTTCTCTACCCTTATAGATGCAGACGTTAAGACTCATGCCATGTTTGCTCCTTATTCCTTTCCTTAAGCAAAGAAGTCAAAGTCTTATTAATGCTAGAAGATAAAGGGCGCTGGCCCTCCTACCTGACTTCTGCCCAGAAAAGAAATGGCTTGTTCTCGTAGGGATAAAAACCACTAGAAGAAAGACTTAAAGGAAGGGAAGCTGCAGACTAAAGGTTTCACTTTTCATATTCTCGAAAGACATCCATATTCTCATCTGGGTTCCTTGCCTTTTCTATCTATCCTCAGCTCTGCCCTAGCTGCAATCTTAGCTTACTCACAGGAACTACCAGATAGCTGCTCCATCTAAACCATTATGACTCTTCTCTAACCCTACAGTTAACAAGGGGCTACATGCCTCATATCCAACTCCCAACTAGGAGAGGAAGTCCCGGGAACAAGAGCTACCATCTACTTTATTCTGTTATGTCCTTCTCATGATCGTAGACCACCATCCTAGCTAGAGGGATCAGAAATTGAAGTTCCGAGGAAAGAGAGGTTGAGTTTGAATAATTCTTAGATAGAAGTCGTTGTGATATAGCGTATATAGATATAGATGGATGACTGGACTTGGCTGCGCCCTAAGCCAAGCTGCACTACGTAGCCCCTCTAAAACCATTACACCTATCCCGTCCAAAACAACATATACCTCAACAGCAGAAGAAGGAATAGGAATGGACCGAATGATGGATAGCGACTGGTTCGGATGCAAGAGAGCCGTGAAAAAACTTTGCCTAATAAACAAAAACAAATAGGATTGATTATGTATCACAATTTCATCACTACATCGAAGGCTTTTTTGTAAATATATTGATAAGATAGCTTGGTACCCAAACAGTATCAATGATTGTGATCCTCATTGTGTACATAATTCGTGTTAGGATCTACCAAATAAATTTTTTGGGTATAGGGCATATAACAAAAGAGTTTCCATTTCTATCGGTCATAAAATAAAAAAAGAAAAAGCAGTATTTCGCGGATTTTTGCCATCACTGGAAAACAAATTGAGCTGTAGGCATCAAGGTAAGGGACCGAGATTATATACTGCTGCAGAAGCGGAATCGAAGTGATTAGAACGGAGCTTTCCAGCGAGGAATGAAGAAGCAAGGGACATCTATACTTTCTTTATATTAACTTTATGTATTCTCTCTTTTAATTGATTGGATAGGTTCTTTCTTTTGTTTACCGTAGTATTAGCTGTACTTCTTTCCTCATGTTTCATTCCCTACTTAGTCTATTAGGGTCATAGTCAATAGTAGTCTTTCGGTTGCTGTACTATTCCAATTTGCCTATTTTCTCTAGTGATTCAAGTTATAGTACTTCCTCAGAGGGATTGAACTAGCCTTTTGACTAAATAGATATGTGCATAGAGAGGTAATCCTTCACTACAGGCAAAAAGGAGAGCTACTTTCCAGCAGAAAGAAGTAAAATAAGAAGCTTTCGGCTGTAGTGAGTAAAATAGGATTTCAATTCCGTAAGCCTGTTAGTGCAACTCGTCTGGAAGATATTTTAAGGTAGAGGGAGTACTGAACCGGAGTTATTTCCTCTCTTCCGAACTTTCCAACAAGTGCTTATGAAAGCGGTTCGATCTCAATTAGTGCTCTATACAGAGTGTCATCATAGAATACCAGTGCCTCGAAACGCGAGGGGACAACTTGCGAAACTCCGGGTTGACACTATACTATGTAGTTTAGCTGGGCCTAAAGAGGTTACTTAGTATATCACTAATAGTTGTGGGGCATATTTACATACTACTTAATGCCTCATGACCATGCACGTCAGACGAATAGCTTTCTCACTATAGGACTTATATATCAAGCTACTTCCCGAAAGAAATGTATGAATAAAGAAAGAACGCATACTCTTACGACTGCTACCGATTGAGGGTCATCCTCGCGTTACAGAGTCCAAGCAACCACTTGAGATGCTGACCCTTATTATATTATATTAGTTTAGCCGGAGTAAAGAATACTCAGCTTCCGCTTCTACAACGGAATATATTATGATTCCATAGCGCAAGAAGATTCAGCTGAAAGAGAGAGATTGACCCTTGGGTAAGGGTCACACTCGGGGCTTCAATAGGTGATTAAGTAACCGACCCCCGTAGGGGTCGGGAGTTAAGAAATTATCTTCGTTATGCCTCTTATTCTTTCTTTATTGTTTTCTGGTAAACTAGTTAAAGTTAATTATGCAATCGTAAATTCATAATCACAAATAATTCAAATAGTCCGAGCTAAATTATATCAAGACTAGGTGTAGTCTACTGCTTCCTTCGCTAAGTAGGAGTTGGATGACTGTGAACACCCGGCGTTGTGTTCATCTTATTGATGATGTTACTGGTCTCACACCTCTCCATATGGAAGAAGATTATTTCGGATGTGGACACCTGAAGATATAAAATTGAATTACTTAGGTGATATTAGTAGCCCTCTATTAAATGAGAGTAGTAGCGGAATGATTTAGGAGTGAGTAGTCGCGATCAATTGAATGAGTTAGTAGTGACTCGTCGTTTGCAACCGTAGGAGTCCTTAGGGGTATTGGACAGTCTGCAGGATTGACCTACGCGTTACATCAAATTAATTCTTTTAGTTTGTCTTTTGACAGGCGTACACCTCCGGGTCCTGTGCTAGAAATGCCAAGGCTTATAACATCCCGCCCGAATCACACAAGACACCTATGTTAGGTATCTTTGTAGTGTACACGGTCTTCCGTGAAGCGGCTATCCCAATCTTTTTAGAGACAAGGGAGCTACCCGTTGATCCTCTACATATAACAGCTGATGTCCCGAGGAGGGCTTAAGTGTTGCAGTTTTAGTTGAAGCGGGGTTAAGACTGTCTGAATCCATCAGTCATTTAGGATTCTTAGGCTCCGGATTTATGATGAAATGATCTAGTCGTAAAGACTACCTGCTTACAGAAGTACTATATATATTTATAGTTATGAACGTACTGAATCTTTCTTCCAACAATAATTATCACAGGTACGGATAACCCTTTGATTGAGCCTCTTTTCTTGTACTATCAATAATTATTATAATAAAAGCGGTACGAGAAAAGATAAATATATAAGGATGATACTGATACACCGAGTTGAGTCGGTGCTGGGTCTTCAAGCTCTTTCTTTCATGGGAAGTCGTTCACCCCTGATGTAGATAAACTTCCTTACTTCTCGTTTGACTTCGACTCTCTCTTGCCCGCTTGTCGGGCTTAAAGCGGAACTGCGCTTCTCACTAACAGAATAGTAAGTCATCAAACGGAAAGAGTGGCGTTAAAGAGGACTGGGGAGCCTCTCGAAGTCTCCGATCTCACGGCCCTTCGCTTGTGAAGAAGCTTGGCTAGTTCTCCTTACTCGGACATTCAGTTCATCCGACCGCCGCCCATGCTTCAAGATTGAAGTTTGAACACCTATAAAAGAACGTTGTAACGAGATCGCATAGGTCCAACATAAACCCCCTCACAGGCAGCCAAAGATGGGCGAGGATCAACAACTTCGTTAGAATCCCCTTTCGATAGGAACTACTATCTCTAACACAGCCAGATCTGGAACTTCATTCTCCTTCTAAAAATAAAACTATGTAATTATAGATATAGATGCATAACTCCAGCTTCGCTTTCTTTCTATCAACAGAATGGGAACCCTTATTTATCTTGATACGAATCTCCGATTAAGTTAGCTCTTCCGCGCTTGACTGCTTTCTTCGTCACACTTTACTTTGGGCGTCGTAGCGGAGAAAGGCTTGTGGCCTGCCGATTACCTGCTGCCTTAGACGTCTTTCTCTTCTCTTGTTTGTCTCTTAGGTATACCTTTAGCGAAGCGTTCAACAATACCATCGCCATCGGCTGACTCCAATGAAACCATTTCTACAGCAACTCAAAGGAGGAAACGAAGAAGAAAGATCTAATCCCAGGTAATGATTCTACTTCTACTATGGTGCTATTTGCCATTTGTTCTACAACTCACGGTACAAGTATTCCCTAAGTGAGTAAGGAGATGGAAGCGAAACTGCTCGAATGAAAGCTCTAGCGAGGAGGGAAGCGAAGCTGCTCGACGACAATGGATCGAAAGAGAGTAAACGAAGTTGGCGAATCAATAGCAATTAGGGTAAATGAAGTGACTCGACTAGTTAGTCTCGGGATTGAATCAACCAAGGGAGGAGATGAGCTAGCGAATCAGGAGCAGAAACCAAGTGAATTACTTTACTTGGATCTGTTTTTAGCTATATTTCAACCTTTTCTCCGATGGCTTTTGACGATTGGATTTCTCGAGTCTACTTTCCATGCTTTGACCATGTCATTTGGCAGAGAAGAAAAGAAGAGATGCGGCTTTTGACGGATGTTCTTAGGTTCAGCAACAGTTGAGGAGCCAACCTGCTCGACAATAATTCCATAAACACCTAGCGGAGACGGTGACAACCTAAATAGGAAGATTACAACTCCGAGACATTCCAATAGAAAAACAAATTCTAGTCATTTATGCGGCTATCAATGGATGATGGAAAAACCAGCTAGCTCGGATGCTAAGAAACATCGTAAGAGAAGTCGTCCTGACAAACGGTTATTTCAGACCTACGTGGAAAGCTTTCGACAGAAAAAGAAAGTGAGACTCGTGCTGCTAGAGGAATTGATCCGAAAGGTGTTACATCACTAAGGTGCTCTTAGCTCCTGATCACTGGCACTTAGTACGAACAACTACCTTAGCACTACGTTCTGACTTTCCGATTGGAGTTTTAACACAAGTAGATCGCTACCCAGGGCAGATGCCGGGAAGCAAGGTGGTTAAAAGAGTTCTTGCTCCAATCTCTTCGGCGGATCCAACTAAGGAATGAACTGGCTTATTTGTAGTTTTTGGGGAGGAATCCCTTTTTATTTATACTAAATGGTTTTTCCATAAATCATTGGTGTAGCACGTAGGTGGATGAACCCTTATAACATGAGATCCGAGGAAACGCAGTTAAATCGACGTTAAAAAGAATCTGAAAAGGTGCATTTTTTAGGAGGAGTATAATTAGGAGGACGATATACCCACTCATGATCTACTAAGAGGAAAGTGGAAGTTTACTTGCTTGCGTAAGGCGGTAGCTTGATTGGTTCGAATCCAATTCGTGAGCTTACTTTGATTGATCCGGGTCGTCATAGCATTAATGTGCTCTTTTCCTCGGATTCATTGGAACACCTTCTTTTTCAGAGCCTCAAGGTCGTGTTTAAATAGTTTCAAGGCAGCTCGACGACAGCGGGGCTCTCTTTGTAGAAAAGTGGTAGCTGTCCGTATGGACACTTTCCTGTCTTGAATACGTCTTGTGGTTCCACCGGGCCGCAGTCGATTACTATAGACCAATCAATAAGCGACTTCCTGGATCAACATAAGGGGAGATCTAAAGAAAGAATGAAGAGAGAGCAGGACTGAGCGCCTAGCGCGAAAGCCCTTGCGCCTTAGCACAGCCCTTCCCCTTCTGGCCAAGCGAAACTTATTTCCCCTTGAATGAACGACGAACAATAAGTGGCAGACCGGACAAAAGGAAAGTACAAGAATTGATATCATACGTATCTCCGGTGTCCCTCTTGGAGCCACGTCTAACAACATTGGATTCGCGCGAATATCCCAAGCAAGACGCGTAGGCCTTGCATCCTACAAATTGACTCCCTCCCAACCATCCCTTTCTTCTGAGTATCAATCCTTCCGTGCCGCTCTCGTCGTAAAGTAAAGCTCGCCTTGGGGTCACAAATGTCGGAGCACCTTGGCGCCCAATTGAGATACTTTTTCTCGCTTAGTGTATTAGAGAAAATAAAAAAAGAAATTCGGAATGAGCGCACTGCCGGACCATGAAAACGTTCTAATCTACCTTAGTATCTTCACCTTCGCTGCAAAAACAAGAAAAAATTAGCTCAAGTGAAGGGGCCCGCCTCACCACTCCCCTTCTCCTTTTCACGGAAGCCACCAAACCACAGGGGACTCGCCATGAAAAAGGCCTGCTCTTTCACTTGGTTACTTTGGCCCCTCTGCCAAACGGGATTCAATCCAGCCCGGGGCTACCCTGTTTACCGGATCCTTAGAGGTCTGCCCGTCCGGCGGCGGTACCTCCTTTTTTTAGGGCAGCACCCGAGTGCCATCTTTACATAAGCCAGCGCGGCCTACCCGCTTTCCTTTCGGTCAGCTGCCCCTCAACCACAAGAAGGATTAATTTATGAAACTGCACGATCGGAATACGGATGAGATCAAAAAGGCCATCATTGGGGCAAACGATGCAATAGCTTCGGTTAGAGCAAAGCCCAAAATAGCATAACCAAATGATTGTTTAGCCAATGATGGATTTCGGGCAACAGAATGGATCAAGGAAGAGAATATGAAAACCAAAATAAGAATGAGGAAGAAAAAGATATCGTGATGTAAGTCCATTATTACTTTCCCAATTCTTTGGATGTGAAAATAATATATAATCCTTTAATTATTTTATATGGGTCACTTCTCTTAAAGTCGAGTTCCATATCATGGATCCACTTTGTTAATTCATGAATTTTACGGGATCTCCCTTTAGAATATAGTAATTTAGAACGTAGTTCTGGAAGAACACGCATAATATCTTTGGATGTATATCCACACCTACGGAGATGCCTTTCTAATATTTGTTCGAATAAAAAATGTTTCTCTAGGAGAGCGGATCCTTTTGGAGTATCTGTTCGGTGGTGGGATCGAAACATTTTCTCCGCAAGTATTTGTTTCCTTTCCTCGTCTGAAAAAAGTGGGCGCTCTGTTAAGTCGATCGCGTCCCATATATCTTCCTCCGCCACCGAAGGGGCCTCTAGGAAATTGATTGACGTTGTGTCGTGTTGCTGTCGCTGATTGTCGGCGATTACCAGTCCCAGAGGTTCGCCCGACGAAGAAGGCGGAAGACCCGGATCGGGATTTGGATTTCCATTTGCACTTAAAAATGGAACAACCGCATCTTCAATCCCACCGATCCTCAGCCACCAGGAAATATAAATTATTAGTAAACCTATTTTTAATAGCAAACCCATTTTTAATATAGGTTCGCTTTTTAAATATAGCAAAACCAGATGCAAATGTGCGTCTTCGATCAATTCATAGGCCGACAATTTGTTTGGATAGGTTGAACTATTGGAAGCAAATGGAAAAAGAAGTAAACCTGATAGGAATAAAACGGCTATAGCTCCTATATGAACTACTGGGAAGATCATAGCGAAGAAGTCGAGACCTAACAAAAGAAGTAAACCTGAAGTGTCGCGAAAGACTGGAATGGGAAACAAAACGGAATGTACCGGATTTTTAGCACGTGCAACCATCAAACCAGAGACCAAAGCAGGGCTCGACAAAACAGAAAGTATCATGGTACGTCGTCCTTCCCTGAAATGGAACTTTCATGCTGGAGCAAGAACTAGCATGAAAGTCGATCTATTACGACCAGCGCGGTTGTTCGTATTTCATTTTCTTCTTCCAAGCCTTAGAAAGCACTCACTGAGTTACTTACGGATTATCAAAAATCTCTCGACGCCGAGAATTTTTTATGTACCCAGGTCGATCAGAGGTTCGGCTTGCTTCTCCCCTACCATTTAGCGTTCTGGGCCCCTGAAAAAAAAGAAAGAAGATAAATTGGGCCATGTTTCCCGGGAGAGGCCGCCTTCTCTCAGGCCAGCAGTCGACTAGAAGTAGAAGACTGCTCTATGACGGGCTTCCCTATTTCCTGGGCTCTACCCGCTCGTCTACGCTCCGACCTAATAATTGAAAAACGATGTTTCCAGCCGATTTAAAACTTGTCGTCAAAAAAAAGGCAATCAATTATAATAAAAAAAAAAAAATGGAATAGTGAATCAAGATCTAGATGGATCCCTATCTTTATCTCTACCCACGGAGATACCTATCTATATGGATAGAAATCTATCTATGAATCGATCTAGACTATCCTCTATCCGGATAGATATGCCCCTATGAGCGACTACGCCGATCTTTATATGTTTTGGCCATGTCCGTTTCCGCTCCGAAGAGGAAGGTTTAGATCTTTCAATCTTATGTCGTGAGGGATGTGACCTATGTTAGGTCCATAAGATACCACAGCTTTTGGTGTTCTATGATTCACCTCCGAATAATGAGTAGGTAGTTCAATCCTTTTGATTCTTCTCTTCATAGTAAACTTATGGGGGGATGCGGAGCAATAGGTCGAATTACTATATAAAGAAGAGTTGTCAACTATAGGACTTCTTGTTCGAGTAGGAAGATTTCGGTTTTTCTCGTTCCTTCTCTTCGATAAGAATAGGGATTTGAAATGATACAAATTCCTCTTCATTCTGTTGTGCTCAGCGAAGGAACTGCCTAAGCATACTTTTTCGGATCCAAACCTCTTTGTTCTTTCTAAGTTTTCTTCTTGCATAGAAGAACCCAACTGTTGCAAAAACGGGGATTTTAGTAGTAGACGGCATCTCCTCTGAGTTTTGAGTAGGTGGAACCATTCCGTTTTTGTTCTTCTCCACATTCTTACCGGCCGGAATTTGCCTATGATTTTTTCAACTGATATTTCGATATAGAAAGATCTCCTTATTTCTTCACCACGGATTCTCGCGTCATTTTCTTGAAAAAATATTAGATCAGCGTGGGACACTTTTAAATGAGTAATGCTTACCATTCCATTATTCACACAAACCCTTCGATGACTTATCGGCTGCCTTGCTTGAGGAATAGTTTCACAAAAATGGAGACGAACCGGAATAACGTCCGATCTTGTTTCTGGATTGAGTGGAAAAGGGATATATGAAGTTCGCTCTGTTCCTCTGTGCATCTCTGTGATGGGTAAATCCCCATGAAAAAGGGGCAACTTTCGTGTAGTTTGTGATTGGATGTAACTGTTAAGATTTTTTCTCGGATAAATCTTTCTCTTAATAGATCTCTTCTTGTTCCTCAATCTTCGGAGAATGCGGCGTTGTATTATTGTAAGTTCTCTGTTCCGAACATTTCCTGAAAGTAGACGACAAGTTTTAAATCTTAATGCAGGCATATTTCGTTGAATCAGTCTTTTTCGCTACATCGGGGCTATGGGAGTCGAACCCAATTTTTCCACGACGAATCAATTGATTTAATATGGGCATCACTCTTTCCTTTGTCCTTCCCCCACCCTATCACTAGTGATGACTCCCGATCCGAAGGGCACCCAGACTCATGCTGCCTGCCAACGACAACAGGTACTAACGGGTTATGTAACCGAGTTCTCGTCCCCATCCCCTGCTCGCTCGCTGAGCATTCGAGATTTTTAATCCCAAAAAGTGGCGGATTGTATTCCCGAACGGGTTAGGTCCTCGAGACGAGCATACAACTCCTTTAAGGAGGGTTCCCCCGTCCCAGTCGTTTTGGATTCCGACGTGGGGAATGGTTCCAAGAGGACTCCCTCCTCAAACGACCTCAAGGAGGAGTTGGATTCCGAATGGACAATTATTTCGCTTCCACTATGATTTACCATATTTGTCACATTGGAACCCCCTTCCGCATCGAGGAGGGCTCTAAAAACGAAAGTCATAGAAAAGAGAATCACCCCCGAGCACCCTCCCTTTACTAGCAGTAAAGAGAGAGATCGAGAAAGGATCCCCTTTAAGAAGAAGGTATGAACCCAGTCGTCCTGTCCGAGCCATACTCCAATAAAATAAAGGAGTATGCTTAGGCAAATAAATATAAATGTTCCTAGATGCCTAGGCATACATTTACGACTAAAGATAATAAAGCCTATAAAACAAAGAGCTACTATCATTTCTTCATTATAGATTGAGATCTTCTTCGAACTTAACGCACAAATAGATGGAATTGCAGCAAATAGCATCTTTCTAGTCGTGGAAGATATAGGTTGTTTAAGAAGAGAGAATCGTTGGTTCCTTATAGTCATGAGTATAAGGCACTGAAGAAAGAGCGAACTAACTAAGCCCCCTCTGAGCAGGGGGTTTCGAAGAAGAAAAAAAGATTCCGGGATGGTCCAATCGGGTGAACCAATTCTTATCCTTCCCCTCTCACCGCGCAGAGACGAAAGGGAATCGGTCAGACCTCGCGCAAACCCTTGCTCAAAGAGTCCGCCAAGGGGATATTGTAACGCGAGATGATCTTTTTCTACTAGTAGATCAATTACAAAGCCCTGCTAGTGAATTCTATCTCCAAGCCTTGACTCTTCTTTTAACCGGGCTCACACAAGTAAGTGAAGGACCCCCTTTGGCCTTTCTGAAGTGTGGCCCGGGGATAAGGAATCAATAATTCGAATAGAGAATAGACGGTTTACGAGTTCCATCCTTAGAACGTGTGATCATGGCATCTGACTCGGGAAATGACTTAATCAATAGAGATAAATCTGTCCTTTTAGCAGCCTTTTTTTATCTACGATACCAGCATCCACTTCTTCAACTCGAGCAATCACATCCTTCAACGGCAGCTGAAATAGCAGGGGATCTTGCTAACTGTGCTTATTCTGCTTCCTATAAAAGAGAATCTCTCTGTCAACAAAAGCGCTTGGTCACATTCATTCAACCATCAACCATTTCACCGCTCCTACCTTCTTTCTTTTCGTGTAGTGGGACTCCTTCTTCGTCAGTCAGAGACAGCTGCAGATAAGAGAATCGCTAATGGTTCTCTTATACGAAACTTTATTTACCCCGGGGTTCCTTCCCTCGCTTAATCGGAATCTCACTCACTCTTTAGTTTCAATGCTAAATGGGAGCCTAGTTCAATGGCAGCTTTCTTCCTAAACAGGAGAGTTCGAAGGCCCTTCTCTGCGGATTCGTCCTAAGATAAGGAAGAGCTTAACCACACCAAAGCTAATTCAACTTCCGGAGCAGTCGAAAGAGGAAACAGATTCAACAAGAGACAAGGCTGGTAATGACGATCCTCCAACTGCGGTTACGACGACAGTGGCAAGAGCTTCTTCTTTGCTTACATCTTATCTTTCCGTGACTTCTTGCATCTCGAAAAATAATATTCTAAAAGGCTAGCTCCACCTCTCGGCTTCTGAAACAATCCTTGTGAAAAAGAAAAAGATAGTAGCACAGGGCCTTCTCTCCATCTCAGAAGAAAAGTAGAATTTCGTGCGGGTATGAAAGAAAGATAGCTATTAAAAAGCATCTTCCTTCCCCTGCTCTGAACAGCGGCAACAACCAGTGATGGCATACTCTTATTATAAGAAAGAAGCATCTCCGAGCTAACTGCAATTGATTCTATAGCAGCAGATCTCGCGGTTATGCCGCATCAAGAGCAAAGCGAGAAGAGCTGACTCGTGAACATGAACAATCGCTTATTTCACAGCTGGTTCAACTTGAGCTTCGGATCAAAGAACTATCTTCCCACCAAGGGCCGTTCCCTAAAGAATGTCTTTCCCTGGGGCTTGTCTCTCATGAGTATAAGGCACTGAAGAAAGAGCGAACTAACTAAGCCCCCTCTGAGCAGGGGGTTTCTTTCTCCTTATCTACTAGAACTTTAGGAAAGCTTGGAAGCTACTTGCAGTGAATGAAGGAATGCGGCCGTAAGCTCATTGGTTTAAGAGCTACTCCGCTTCTCGCTAACAGCCCTATTCGCTTAGCTCGGGTATTCCCATTGCTTCAGGTATTTGATTACCAAACCAACCGTTGCCACACATCTAGCTACAAAGAAAGACAAAATACATTTATTGGTTTACGCACCTTCTGTCATTTCACTTCACTACCAGCGCAGTCCAATTCTCTTTCTCTATCTCCGAATTCTCTGTTTCACTCACCACCTACCTATCTTTCGAGCATACCTTTCTCCTTTCAACCAATGCCATTCACACCATACCCAGCCCAAAAGACTCTCCAGCCCCTTGGAACAATCCATCCAAGTTCAAACCCTTTCCGCTCTTCCAAACCTTTACAAACAGAGAAAGATAACTTTGGCTCAGAAGTGCTTTAAAAGAGTTGTAACAGGGGCTTCGTGGATGAATACCGCATACGCTCTTAAAGTCGCTTAAATGCTCTTATTTTGCATAAGGTGAATTTACCTTTCTTTCAGAACGCTCATATACTCCGCGACCCAGAGGCATCTAACCAAGAAGAACGAGATGAATTGCTTGCTAACGTAATGACTGCTCACTACGTGATAGACTGATTCTATTTATTCTATTATAGCTAAAGCAGCAAGCGCAGAACGCAAACAGTTGAACTTACCTAGTATTCAACTGGTTGTACCGTTAACAGCACTTGACCGTTCATGTCCCACTCTCTATCTGTAAGCAAGTTCTTCAATAACCTTTGACATATTAGTGATACTTGGATGTACCGTTGTACAGAACGCTATAACCTCATTCTAAAGGTTGTAAAGAAGTCATTCTGGATAGTCACTAAAGAGTTATTAGTACAACTTCGAATGGAAAGGATAGTCATTAATAGTCTTGTTGGATGAAAGGTAACAACAAGATTGACATGTCTTCATGAGTGTCTTACGGTCTAGTCATTCTTTCTATGTGGATAGTCACTAAGTACGCTATATAAAGAATAGATAGTTGGTTAGTGCGGTACAACCAATGCAGTATAAGCTGTTAATAGGCTCTATATAGTACGCTATGTCAATGAATGACCTCACTGAAAGATAGTGAGTGGGACATGAACGGGATTTCAATAGACTTTCTTACTCCGCACTCTTCAAGTCTGTTTGTTTTCCCGGCTTTTTTGCTTGAAATGGTCTTTTCACTCGTAAACTCCTTCTTCTATAAAAGGAATGCCCAGCTTCTTGAAACAAGCACTCGTGGGATGTCCCATCAATCCACACTCTTGGCAAAACTCCGGCAATCGTTCGTACTTTATCAACTCCTCCCCGAACTCAGGAAAATCAATCACAGTACGTCTCAAGAGTTCCATAGAAAGATCGAGCCTAACCCTAACAAACATTGCCCCACACAGCAACATCCATGAGGGGATCGGGGATGGACTTTTATGCGGATTCGTTTGCCGTACTACCCATGTAACCCTTGAAACCCTCTCCCTTAACAGTCGATCGATTCCATCTCCTCCTACATGTAAAACAACGCAAGTGGTATTTCCTTTAATAAATGAGTTCTCTGAATGAAATAATTCCTTCCACCCCGTGTTTTTGGGCGTCAACCAGGTTTCTGCCTATAAACTCCAAGAAAATCGATCGATTTCGCGTTGTTTTCCATGTAAGGGGGGAAGGAATTTTCCAATTCCGAAGACCCTTTATAGGCAGAAAA